AAGCGAACTTTTCTTAAATCCAAGCGATCTTTTCGTAAGCGTTTGCCCCCGATCCAATCGGGGGATCGAATTGATTATAAAAACATGAGTTTAATTAGTCGATTTATTAGTGAACAGGGAAAAATATTATCTAGACGAGTAAATAGATTGACCTTGAAACAACAACGATTAATTACTATTGCTATAAAACAAGCTCGTATTTTATCTTTGTTACCTTTTCTTAATAATGAGAAACAATTTGAAAGAACCGAGTCGACCACTAGAACTCCTAGTCTTAGAGCCAGAAAAAGATAGGTTTACTCTTTATTCACTTGAATTCAAACCCCCATCCGAACTCAAACGCGGATTGAGATTTTGTTGGAAAAATCCAAGAATCCGGATTGAATTCTCGTGTCGTAAGAAAAAAAAGAATAATATGGGAAGAAGAAATTTTTTTATTGAACGTGTTGATTCATATTTATTTTGACTACTTTCTCATATTTTATCATATTCTATTCATTTTTATTCGACCTTCCCGGAGTTCATTCTCCGGGCAACTCCGTTTAACCGGTGGATTCCTTCCAACTTACTTCTTTTATGATCTCATTGGAAATCATATAAAGACAATTCCTATTTGATATAGCTATTTGTGCAAGTATTTTACGATTAAGAAGCAACTGTCTCTTGTACAGATCATTTATTAATCTACTATAACTATAGCATACCCCCCTTTCGCGAATTGCTGCATTTATTCGAGTGATCCACAAACGACGAAAATTGATTTTTTGCCTATCCCTATCCCGATGAGCCGAAACCAAAGCTCTTATTTTTTGTTGAGTAATAGTTCGAGTAAGTCTTGAATGAGCCCCCCGAAAGCTTGATGCAAATAAACGAATTTTTGTTCTACGTCTCCGAGCGATATATCCCCGTCTAATTCTGGTCATTGAATAAATGAAACTTTAACGAATAACTAATAGATTTCCTTTCTTTCAGTTATTCTTTTGCCCCTTTCCTAGTATATTAATAACAAAACGGATTTTTCCAATGTATAAACTAAAAATTCCAATGGCTTTGGCTACTATAACCTTCCCAACCACAATTTTTTTTTCTAGGCATTTCACCTCGAAATACGAAATTGTACTATACTAGGTATTAAAAAAGAAAAGTAATGATAAAGAAATAGTGGATTCCATCGTTTATATGGTTACTTCTTAAACGGTGAGGTCTTCTCTATACACCGGAGCCTTTACTTCATTTAATCAATGTTATTGCTAACTTGTATAGTTCACATTCTTCGGCTCTACCCATGAATTATCCAGTAATAGGTCTTTCACAACGAGCTCTACCTATACAGTAACGGTATTTAATTATGAAGGTTGGCTGGGTAGCTGACCCTGTTAGTCCGTTCTTGCAAGAGGGGTCTATGTTAACTAAGATTTCCTCCGCTTAATGGATAACCATTTGCTACCAATGGAGAATTGCTTCTCATCTTGAATTGAGGTGAGTGGATTTACACCAACAGAAACCATAAATTTCATACACAATAAAAGGGATATCATCGATTTTTAGATAGGAAATGTAGTTCGTTTTTCCGTTCTATCCTATTTGATCATTGATATTCGAACATTGTTCTCTTTCCTTTGTTCTAGTTCATGATCTGAACGAGTCGCACATACACCCTAGTACATGTTCCTCGACGCTGAGGGCATCCCCGAAGCGCGGGGGATTTTGTGACATTTCTAATGGGCTGTCTTGTATTTCTAATAAGTTGTTTAATCGTTGGCATGTTGAATCATATACATAATGGGCTGGTTTAGATCGATCCTAACCGGATGATTATGAATTACTTTTGTTCAATAGAATAATAAATCAAAGTCATAGAATATTAATATTAAACTCGGCAGGGTGAATTTCAGAATTTACGTGAAATCCAGGCTATTGTCATTCAACCGCTACAAGATCAACAATTCCATAAGCTTGGGCCTCTGTTGCTGACATAAAAACATCTCTTTCCATGTCTTCGGATACAACCCATAAGGGTTTGCCCGTTCTTTGTACATAAACCCTTGTCAGGGTTTCACGTAGTTTCAGCAGTTCTCCCACTTCCAGGATGAATTCTCCCGTTGCTACTTCAGAAAAAGAACCAGCAGGTTGATGGATCATTACCCTGATGATATAAGATAATAAAAGGTTTCTCTATTTTTCATGATGAGGGGAAGATACAAAGAAAGATAAAAGAATAACAAGAAAAAAAGATAGAATCGAACAACCGTACGGGCATTGCATTGCATACGGCTCTACAATAAAATTGACCCTTACCTTCCATCAAATAAAGAAAAAAATAGGATCGATCAGACTCCGATCGGTAAATGATCAACTTACCACCCTTCCTTTCGGAGGAATTCAAAAATACTATGATGGCTCCGTTGCTTTCTATATTTATTATATTTTTTTGTCTGTGATTTGTCTGTCATTCAGCAATCCCAAAGTTGCTTTTTTATTTGATCAAATAAACTAAGGA